ACTAGAGCTAATCCGAATTGATCTTGTAAGAGATCCGCTACAGAACGAATCCGTTTATTTTTCAAATGATTCATATCGTCAAGTGTACCCATTCCAAATTTCATCCCAATCAAATGATCTGCAGCTGCCAATATATCTCGCGGTAACAAAAATCTATTGTTAGGGGGTATATCAAGATTCAGTCTCCGATTCATATTTCGTCGACCAACCCTTCCTAATTCACACCTTTGTTGAAAGAATTTCTTTTGTAATTCCTTACATATGGATTCAGAAAATACTGGATCCCCACCTACACAAGCAAATTGTTGATAAAATTCCAAAATGGCATTTTCTTTTGACCCAATTTTTTTTTTCTCCTTATCAGTCAGGAAAGACAAAAAAATTTCTGGGTAGCAAACATTCTCTAGAATTTCGCTTAGATTCGACCCCATAGCTGATGATAGAACTAGAATAGATATTTTCTGTTTCCTACTTACACGAGCCCATATCCGTGCTTTTCTATCAATCTCTAATTCTAATCTGCCTCCCCAATCTGATATTATGGTGCCCGTATAGACCGACATTCCGTTATGGTCCAATTCTGACCGGTAATAAATTCCAGGGCTTTGCAATATTTGATTGATCACAATTCGGTATATTCCATTTACTAGAGAAGTTCCCAGGGAATTCATTAGAGGAATGTTGCCAATAAAAATTGTTTGCTCTAGCATATCCCTACTGGTTTTCAAAATTAATCCCGCGGATACATATAATTCCGAAGAATATGTGAGTGAGTCATACACAGCATCTCTTTCTTTTATCAACGGTTCTACCAATTGGTATGTTTCCACAAATAATTGAAATTCCATTTCTTGATCTGTATCTTCAATTTTTGGAAACTTATAAAGTTCTTCCGTCAAGCCCTGATCAATAAACCTACAAAATCCTTCAAATTGTATATGATTAAATCCAGGTATTGTAGACATTTCCTCATTTCCATCCCGGAGCATTTTTTATTTTATTTCCCATTTAGCGAAAAACCCCACTATTGTATTGGATCATTCTTTATCGAATCATATGAATCGATCTAGCAATGATGGGATTTATATTCTGTTTACTGAATCACATGAAATTTGACCCAACTAATACATATATGTAATGTATTAAATACGTATGAACGGAAGAATAAATATCATTTTCTACTCAAATTCGAATGGAATTTGCAACAGATACAAACGAATAAAGAATTGATAAATGCCACTTATAATTATGACGTTTTCTGATCGATTTTTTCTTAGAGATTATAGTCGATTATGGAAAAAAAAGTGATAAAATTTCTACCATTATTATGATATTACATATTCCAATCTCTCACTGGATATCAGAAAAAGATAATGTCTTCAGAATTTTATCTATTCGCTAAGATTAAGACAGAATAAAATAGAGAGCTCATTTTTTTAGCACTTAACCAATCAATGGGTTCGGTTGTTCAAAAAAAGATTTGCAGAGAAGGAAGATATTTTTACCTAGTTTTAGTATTGAGTCGAAGTCATAGATCATAGCGATCATAGAATAGAATCGAAGTGCGTAAGAAAAGTCTATGTATTAAACACGTGCACTATATATCTTATCTGTCACCTCCTTTATTTTATAGAAGTTCTATTGGAGCAACGTAGGCCGTGCTGTATCCAAATTTCGATTTTATATCCCATCTTTTTATATTCCATCTATTTAATGAAAAATTGACACCCAAGAAATTCCTCCTTATGCCCTATAGGCATCATATGGATAAGATATACCCAGATATATCTTATGTAACAATCTATCTTATAGGGTTTACATATACTCATAATTGCTATTATAATGGAAATCGAGAAGTCTCAAAAAAAAAACGGATTAGTTATGTATATATATCAATTGTTATTTTCTTATGTCATTAAGGAAACACTATTTTAGATACAAATCCAATAATATTTAGTGAATTCACAGCCGATAGTTAATGGTTCTATTTTTTTTTTCGGGAAGATATTAAGGGGGGATATTTTCATCTATTTTGTATCAGTTTGGCGGCATGGCCGAGTGGTAAGGCGGGGGACTGCAAATCCTTTTTCCCCAGTTCAAATCCGGGTGTCGCCTGCTCAACACAAGACTAAAAAATCCTTAGTCTCTTCTACTGATATAACTCAACGAATTATTCTCCAGGGGAGGGCGGCTTTTGATACTTCTTTGATTCTAAACATCTGTAGAGGGCTGTAAATACTTGCGCCAAGGATTCACCAAAAGAAAAGATTAGAGTGATCGGTAAGTCTTGATAGCCCTTCCACTGGAGTGTCTACTAACTAGGCCTTGAATTCGATTGGCACTTTTTTTCTTTTCTATTCAGTAACCTTAGTCCTAGTCAAGACTAGACTAGTTTACGATTGTTTAAAAGACAGAATCGGGAGAGGGTAAGGATTAGATCAAATGGGGAATGGAGGTCTGTGATTGTGATGGATAGCGATCCGTCTTGATTCCCTATTTTTATGCCTTTTATTTAGTAAGGTCGAAAAAAGAAACACCGGATATTTTATTATCTTACATGTTCTATTAGTAACATCCCCTCGATACTTGGAAGGACGTCACTACCTGTTGTTATTTTGCTTGGGCTTAATGTTTCCCGATTCTACTAGAAATCATATTAAGAATAAATGGGTTTAGGGAATTAGTTCATCAACAGTGTTGGTGCAGAACACCCCCCCCTTTTTTTTGACTCTGCACCATTGATTCCACTATTATTAGTGAGCAATAATGGAATAATTCCTGCATATTCATAGAGATAGGGGACACAAGTCACATGGATATAGTAAGTCTAGCTTGGGCTGCTTTAATGGTAGTCTTTACATTTTCCCTTTCACTCGTAGTATGGGGAAGAAGTGGACTCTAAGGGTACTACGAAATTGAGTTCGCTTTTTTAACTGTCTAATACTCAAAAAAAATAGTATGGTAGAAAGAAAAGAGTCATATATTTCTTTCTACCATACTATCCGATCTCATAGAATACTGCGGATTCTAGTCCGCTCATTTCATTTAAGACGAAAAAGAAAAAAGGGAATCCTTGCTAAGAACTCCGAAGTCAAGTTTCATTCAACTTAATTATTTTGACTGACTGTTTTTACATATATGATAAGTAAAAAAGCAGTAGGGACTAGAATGAACAGTGCAGTAGCAATAAATGCAAGAATATTTACTTCCATAATCTCATCTTTCGTTTTTTTTTACTTCACAATAACTCGGGATTTAATCCCATAGAGATGATAAACCTTTCGCCTGTAAATTCAATGGGATGAATTACATCTCGATGATAATGATATTGACTCGGCCCAATATCGTGACTAACAATATCTGAGCTAGCAAATCGATTCACCGTCCAGAATTGTATAACATAAGAAGATCTTTTATCCATACCGAATCTTTTTAATCAAATAAAAAATGCCCCTTTTTTTTCATTCTTTTTCGAAAAAAACTCTAGCCTTCCGGGTACAAGCATCTAATGAAATATCATCTAACTGCGTTTCCGCTTTCATTGGTTACAAATACAAACAAAGAATCGAGGGGAAATGGAAAGAAGGACAGGGTTAAGTTCTAAATTATGCTCCGTTTTTTTAATGATCTAAAAATTATGCTCCTTATCCCTCTTTCATCGCCCCTTTCATAGAAAAGGGTATGTCGGGACTGACGGGGTTCGAACCCGCAGCTTCCGCCTTGACAGGGCGGTGCTCTGACCAGTTGAACTACAATCCCCCAAAAATAAAAATAAGGTGTTAGGGATTAATTTAATCCTTTTGTTATTGCCAAAACGATTGAGAATCCATCGTTCAATGAACAAAAAGAGTCTTTTAGGTTCTTTGCTCTTTTCTTTAGACTTACAGATCGTGATATGAATCTAGATTATGAAAAAGATCAGAATTTATGAGAACAAAAAAGAGGAGTATATCTGAAAGTTTTTTCTTATTCTTTCTATAGCTAGCTATAGGATTATATAATGTGATCTTGGCTCAGCGAATCCTTGGGCCGAGCTGGATTTGAACCAGCGTAGGCATATTGCCAACGAATTTACAGTCCGTCCCCATTAACCGCTCGGGCATCGACCCCGGACAAATCAATTCTCAATCTATTGATAATCCATGATCAACTTCCTTTCGTAGTACCCTACCCCCAGGGGAAGTCGAATCCCCGCTGCCTCCTTGAAAGAGAGATGTCCTGAACCACTAGACGATGGGGGCATGCTTGCCCGAACGCCATCATACTATGCTCATAGTATGAACAGTTTGTTGAAATTGTCAATATAAGGATAATATGAAATATATAATATATTTAATAGAAAAAATATGAAGGTATATATTTCTAGGAGTGAGTTGTCTGCCAGAAAAAGGATTGAACTTCATTAAATTTCTCCCACTTTCATTCATTGTTAAGATAAGATGTGATATGCCTATCATACTAAACCAGGAAATTAACAAACACAAACGATAAATAAAATATGGAAAGAGGGGATCAAGAAGTTCTCGAAAAGGGTAATTAGGCCCGGCCTTGAAACAATTCATTGCATTGGTTGATATTTATGCAATATAAATAAACCCATTTATTTTGAGCCTATATTCATTCACTAGTGAAATGAAAATTCTCAGTCCACTAGCAACCACTATGAGTATGAGTCGATTGCATGTACTTATATATAATATATATGTATCAGAGTTATGTATCAGAGTATAGATATATCTTATCTGCATAGTAATTAATTCAGGAATTGAATCAAAGAGGCCCTTTTAACTCAGCGGTAGAGTAACGCCATGGTAAGGCGTAAGTCATCGGTTCAAATCCGATAAGGGGCTTTAGGTTTTTTCATAAAATTCCAGTCTTTGGATTCAGATTTGAGCGGAGAAGAATAGAGATATGATCTCGCTTTATAATAAAAAAGTAAGCTACTGTATAATTTCATTGTAATAAGTTATCATTCTAATGAATTATGTTATAGAATAGAG